CAATTGCCAATTCTTGGTCATTGAGATTCATGAGAGATTGGGATTAATATTTAGGGATAGATATTACCTCTCTTTTTCTCCTCTTTCAAATAAATTGAAATGATTGAAGTTTTTCTATTTGGAATCGTCTTAGGTCTAATTCCTATTACTTTGGCTGGATTATTCGTAACTGCATATTTACAATACAGACGCGGTGATCAGTTGGACCTTTGATTGAGTAACATCTTTTTTTTTTTATTGACCTCCTCCTTAATCTGCAGGGGGTCAAATTCAGGTTGCAGTTCAAGTTAGTGAAGTTGTTTTATTGTGATTCGACATTACAAGAACAGAATCACGCTCTGTAGGATTTGAACCTACGACATCGGGTTTTGGAGACCCACGTTCTACCGAACTGAACTAAGAGCGCTTTCTTATGACAGCAGATACGACTGTCAAGAAAAGGATTCTTTTTGTACCCCCAATACATTTTGCATGCATTGCATATAGTATCATAAAATAAAAGATTATGTCCAATTTTCATCGATCTCAATTGACCCCTCGTTACTGGCCATAGGAAAAATAATAGGTAGGGATGACAGGATTTGAACCCGTGACATTTTGTACCCAAAACAAACGCGCTACCAAACTGCGCTACATCCCTTTTAATTGTTGTACAGTGTCATTGTAGAGAATCCCTGTCTTGTTTTCCACATCGTTATTTCCTCTATCTATATACAATTTCTCTTGCCATTTCTTCTTTTTGGTCTCATATAATAAAAGAATTATATACATATGAAACCTAACGTATAAAAGAATTCATATTTATCGGTAATGCTCAGGAAGAGGGGGTCATCTTTTTCTGTTTTAGGTACAAGTGGATCTCATCTACCGGATCATTGTACATATCCATTTTAGTTAGGGATTCCGCATACAAATACAAGTGATCTTTAACTACATATGCATCTGATCATATATGTATTCCAATAAAGAAGGAGGATTTTCAATGCGAGATATAAAAACATATCTCTCCGTGGCACCTGTGCTAACTACTCTATGGTTTGGGTCTTTAGCAGGTCTATTGATAGAGATCAATCGTTTATTCCCAGATGCGTTGGTATTCCCCTTTTTTTCATTCTAGTTATCGATATGGGAATGGATGAATGAAGAAGATTAGAGAAATTCTCTGTGACCAACCCCCCCCCCCCTTTTTTTTCAGTTCTTTAGGATAGGAAGGAAAGAGAAAGAATAAAAGTGGATTGAACCTCAGTCAAACTCGGGTTCAGGATAGAATTAATAGAGGTAGAACAGAAATAGAAATGGGGGTCTAGGGCAGGCTGTTCGAGATCATATAAGATAGTAAATGAAATGCTGGGATTAGGAATAATGAATAGTTAGAAATAATTGTATTACTTATGATTTTATTACTTTATTGATTGCAACGAAATCTTTCATAATTGGATTTCGAGTTAGCAACCTATTTTCTATTTATTTTTCGTTCCTTTCTTCTTCTTCGGTTCGGATCGAAAATAGAAGAATTGAGTGAATCCAAAGGAGGTTCATGGCCAAGGGTAAAGATGTCAGAGGAATAGTTATTTTGCAATGTACCAGTTGTGTCCGAAATGATTTCAATAAAGAATCGCGAGGCACTTCCAGATATATTACTCAAAAGAATCGACACAATACACCTAGTCGATTGGAATTGAGAAAATTCTGTCCTTATTGTTACAAGCATACGATTCATGGGGAGATAAAGAAATAGATCGAACGGAACACGTGTACCATCCTTCCAAGGAACAGGAAGAAATTATATATATATATAAACAAATCAAGTCCTATTTCGGTCGGATCCGAAATGAATGAAGAAATGGGATTTTAGAGATAAGGAATAAACCATGGATAAATCCAAGCGACTCTTTCGTAAATCCAAGCGATCTTTTCGTAGGCGTTTGCCCCCAATTGGATCGGGGGATCGAATTGATTATAGAAACATGAGTTTAATTAGTCAATTTATTAGTGAACAGGGAAAAATATTATCTAGACGAGTGAATAGATTGACCTTGAAACAACAACGATTAATTACTATTGCTATAAAACAAGCTCGTATTTTATCTTCGTTACCTTTTCTTAATAATGAGAAACAATTTGAGAAAACCGAGTCGATCCCTAGAACTACTGGTCCTAGAACCAGAAATAAATAGGCCTACTCCTCAATTGAATCAAAACAACTCTAATTGGAATTCAAAATCAGATTGATTGATGTTTTGTTCGAAAAAGCCGAGAGATTTGATTGTTGCGTCGTAATAGAATAAAAAAAAGAATGGGAGAAGAAGAAATCTGTTTTTTTTTGAAACGTGTTCGTTCATTCCTACTACTTATCTTATCATATTAATTTCTACTCTACCTTCCCGGAGGTCATTCTCCGGGGAACTCCGTTTAAATCATTCCGGTGAATTCCTTCCAATCTCCTTATTTGATGATCTCATTGGAAATCATGTAAAGACAATTCCTATTTGATATAGCTATTTGTGCAGGTATTTTACGATTAAGAAGCAACTGCCTCTTGTACAGATCATGTATTAATCGACTATAACTATAGGATACCCTATTCTCACGAGTTACTGCATTTATCCGAGTGATCCACAAACGACGAAAATCTCTCTTTCGCCTGCCTCTATCCCGATGAGTGGACACCAAAGCTCTCATTTTCTGTTGAGTAGTAGTTCGAGTAAGTCTTGAATGGGCCCCTCGAAAGGTTGATGCAAATAAACGAATTTTTGTTCGACGTCTCCGAGCTATATATCCTCGTCTAACTCTGGTCATTGAATCAAATTAAACTTTGATGAATAACTAATCGATTTCTTTTCTTTCAGTCATTCTTTTCCCCTCTCCTGGTTTATTAATAACAAAACGGATTCTTCCGATGTATAAAATAAAAATTCCAATGGCTTTTGCTACTATGACCTTCCCAACCACGATTTTTTATTTCTTCCAGGCATTTATTTCACCTCAAAATAAGAAATTTTACCGATATTTGGTATAAAATAGGTATAAAATAAATAGGTAGTAAATGTAAATGGATAAATAAATAAATAGTGGCTTCCATCGTTTCTATGGTTACTTCTTAAACGGTGAGGCCCTCTCTATACACCGGAGCCCCTTCCCTCATTTAATCAATGTTATTGGTAACTTGTACAGTTCACACTCTTTGGCTCTACCCATGAATTATCCAGTAATAGGTCTTTTCACAATGAGATCTATTCATACAGTGACGGCATTTAATTATGAAGGTTGGCTAGGTAGCTGACCCTGTTAGTCCGTTCTTGCAAGAGTAGGAGCATAATCTTTCTGCTTCTTAAATATCATTTCCCCCGCTTAATGGATAACCATTTGCTACCAATGGAGAATTGCTTTTCATCTCAAATCGAGGTGATTGGATTTGCACCAATGGAAACCATAAATTCCATACACAATAGAGGTATATGATAGATCTTTATTTTTAGATAGTGAATTTCCATTCTATCCCATTCATTGGTACTGGTCATTGAGACTGGAAAAATCGTCTCATTTGTTCTAACTCATGATCTGAACGAGTCGCACATACACCCTAGTACATGTTCCTCGACGCTGAGGACATCCTCGAAGAGCTGGGGATTTCGTGACATTTCTGATTGGCTGTCTTGTGTTTCTAATAAGTTGTTTAATAGTTGGCATGCTGAATCGTATACAGAATGGGCTGGTTTAGATCGATCCTAACCGGATGATTATGAATTACTTCCATTTACTATTTTATTTTACCCGGGTAAGAAGATAAAAGATCAAATCACGGTTCATTCGAATTATGATTCGAAATGGAATCACGGATTTATGCGAAATCCCCGGTATTTTCGACCGCTACAAGATCAACAATGCCATGAGCTTGGGCTTCTGCTGCTGACATAAAAACATCTCTTTCCATGTCTTCGGATACAACCCATAAAGGATTGCCCGTTCTTTGTACATAAACCCTTGTGAGGGTTTCGCGGAGTTTCAGTAGTTCTTCCGCTTCCAGGATAAATTCTCCTGTGGGTGCCTCATAAAAAGAACTAGCAGGTTGGTGGATCATAACCCTGATGATATAACATAATAAACAATTCCTCTATCTCGCATGATCGGGCGGATAAAGAATAACAAACAAGAAGAAAAAGATAGAATTGCACAACCGTACAGGCATCTTTTGTGCATTGCATACGGCTCTGCAATGGAATTTCTTTTTCCCTTCCATCGAAGAAAGAGACAAATAGAATCCATCAGACCCAGATCGTTGAATGATCCATTTACCATCCTTCCTTTCGTAGGAGTCAAAAAATACTATGATGGTTCCGTTGCTTTATATATTTATCTCGTCTGAGATTCAGCAATCCCAAAGTTTCTTTTTGATCCGATCAAATAAGGAAAAAAGAATCTTTTTTTTTTTTCATACTCTTTCATAACATAAATATCGGAAAGAGACTTCTGGTGTGGAAGCAAAAAGGTTTGTGACGCTGAAATGGAACCCCGATACATAAGATCAAATCGGAAATAACCTTTGTTTCATACTACTATCTCGATACATAATCTCATGTTATGAAAAAACGAGAATGGTTTGCTCATATCGAACTCGAAGTGCCATGCTATTATTACTTATTATTTATATTCCATATGGCGAAGGCATAGTCTTCTTTTTCTCTCAAATAAAAAACTCATTGGCGCCAAGCGTGAGGGAATGCTAGACGTTTGGTAATTTCTCCTCCGACCAGGATGAAAGATCCCATTGAAGCGGCTAATCCCATGCATATTGTATGCACATCTGGTGGCACAAATTGCATAGTATCATAAATAGATATTCCTGGTATTACCCATCCGCCGGGAGAGTTTATAAACAAATAAAGATCCCTGGTATCATCCTCTATGCTGAGATATACCATGAGACCAACAAGTTGATTCGAGATCTCGCTATCAACCTCTTGGCCTAAAAAAAGTAATCTTTCTCGATAAAGTCGGTTGATTAGGACAAAATTGTATCCTTTAGGAACCGTACACGCACCTTTGGATGCATACGGTTCAAAAAATAAAAATTGCGAAACAAAAAAAGAATCAATGTGTCGATTCCAGCCCTTTTCTCTTTTCGTAGCAGGGTTTTTCCTAACGAAGGGGCTTTTTCTTCCATTTTTCAAGAAACATGAGTTTTGACTTGACTTGCTTCCCTAGAATTCACTGAACTTATCGAACTAACCTCTCATTGATGTATTGTTTCATCGAGATCCAAATCACGATGTAATTTTCTTGTTCCTGAATGGGCCTCTTCAATTCTTTTAGGTTTATGCTCTACTCCGGGTAAAGATCTGCCCGAATTCTATTTGCACATATAGGACAAATAATCTCAGTACCACTTCTTTTTGCTACAACTTCTTTTTTTTTTTTTCAATTCGTTTCATGTCTTCCGCCCAATATATGATGTATTCATCATATTACTCCATTGATTGGCAGTATGAGATCACTCATATGGTATAAAGGAATCATTTATGATACGAGTGGTAATCATACATAGATTACCAATTTGGTATTTTCTGAACGGAGCCTGTATACTTCATTTTATTGGTCCAAGCCAACCATAAATTCTTCTAATTGATAATATGGATCCCCCAATAAATTGATCTAATTGCACTTCACGCTCCGAATTATTGATGGTTCAATCAATCTTTCTTGGGCGAAAGAGAGGATATCTCCATCGGGGGAGAGAACGGGGAAATCCCATATGACCCAATATGTCTGACAAGTCGCACTATACGTCAACCCAAACTGCATCTTCCTCTCCAGGACTCCGAAAAGGTACTTTTGGAACACCAATGGGCATTAAATTAAAGAAAAAGAGGTTAAGTACTATACTTCACTTTGATGTGGAAACGTAACAACGGGTTTATTGTCTTCATAATATTGCCGTTTATCGTATTTTATCCATAGATTCGAAGGTTCATGGAGGAAGACAGAATGAAGAAAGAAAAATTCTTACGAATGGATCGTTTGAATGATGAACAAGTATCTATGCATTCGCTCACAAAAAATGGGACCAGCCCCCATTGCGTATTGGTACTTATTGGGTATAGAATAGATCTGCTTCTCTTTGTTCCTACGAACAGAATTGTTCAATTATTACCAACGGAACGGAATAAATATTAACCCTTGCTTCGGGATAATCCACTGAAAAGGTGAGGTCCATAGCATAGTCTTTTCCAATGCGATAAAGTTACATAGTGTCTATTTTTTCTTTGATAAAGGGGTATTTCCATGGGTTTACCTTGGTATCGTGTTCATACCGTCGTATTGAATGATCCCGGTCGGTTGCTTTCTGTCCATATAATGCATACAGCTCTAGTTTCTGGTTGGGCCGGTTCGATGGCTTTATACGAATTAGCAGTTTTTGATCCCTCTGACCCCGTTCTTGATCCAATGTGGAGACAAGGTATGTTCGTTATCCCTTTCATGACTCGTTTAGGAATAAACAATTCATGGGGTGGTTGGAGTATCACAGGAGGAACTATAACGAATCCGGGTATTTGGAGTTACGAAGGTGTGGCCGGGGCACATATTGTGTTTTCTGGCTTGTGCTTCTTAGCAGCTATCTGGCATTGGGTGTATTGGGACCTAGAAATATTCTGTGATGAACGTACGGGAAAACCCTCTTTGGATTTGCCCAAGATCTTTGGAATTCATTTATTTCTCTCAGGGGTGGCTTGCTTTGGGTTTGGCGCATTTCATGTAACAGGCTTGTATGGTCCTGGAATATGGGTGTCCGATCCTTATGGCCTAACCGGAAAAGTACAATCTGTAAATCCAGCGTGGGGCGCGGAAGGTTTTGATCCTTTTGTTCCGGGAGGAATAGCCTCTCATCATATTGCAGCGGGGACATTGGGCATATTAGCGGGTCTATTCCATCTTAGTGTCCGCCCGCCCCAACGTCTATACAAAGGATTACGTATGGGCAATATTGAAACGGTCCTTTCCAGTAGTATCGCTGCTGTCTTTTTTGCAGCTTTCGTTGTTGCTGGAACTATGTGGTATGGTTCAGCAACTACCCCGATCGAATTATTTGGTCCCACTCGTTATCAGTGGGATCAGGGATACTTCCAGCAAGAAATATATCGAAGGGTTGGTGCCGGGCTAGCCGAAAATCTGAGTTTGTCGGAAGCTTGGTCTAAAATTCCCGAAAAATTAGCTTTTTATGATTACATCGGTAATAATCCGGCGAAAGGGGGATTATTCAGAGCAGGCTCAATGGATAACGGGGATGGAATAGCTGTTGGATGGTTAGGACACCCCATCTTTAGAGATAAAGAAGGGCATGAGCTTTTTGTACGTCGTATGCCTACTTTTTTTGAAACATTTCCAGTAGTTTTGGTAGACGGAGACGGAATTGTGAGAGCCGATGTTCCTTTTAGAAGGGCAGAATCAAAGTATAGTGTCGAACAGGTAGGTGTAACTGTTGAGTTCTATGGTGGCGAACTC